CCTTCATTAATAATAGCTAAAAATATTGGCCGTATGCTATTATTTCAATTCCCCGAGTGGTACGAAGATTTGAAGGGGTGGAATAAAGAAATGCATATTAAATGCACCTATAATGGTGTTCAATTATCAGAAACAGAATTTCCGAAAGACTGGTTAACAGATGGTATTCAGATAAAGATCCTATTTCCTTTCTGTCTGAAACCTTGGCGCAGATCTAAGCTTAAGCTACGATCTCATCATGAAAATCCACTGACACTGAAAAAAAAAGGAAAAAAAGCAAATTTTTATTTTTTAACAATCTGGGGAATGGAAACTGAACTACCTTTTGGTTCTCCCCGAAAACAACCTTCCTTTTTTGAACCCATTTCTAAAGAACTCGAAAAAAGAATTCGAAAAGTGAAAAGAAAATTTTTTTTAGTTCTAAGAGTTTTCAAAGAAAGAACAAAATGGTTTCTCAAATTGTCAAAAGAAAAAGCAAAATGGGTAGTTCTATTTATAAAAAGAATATTGAAAGAACTTGAAAAAGTAAATCCAATTTCATTATTTGGATTGACGAAAGTACATGAACCGAGTGAAAAAGGAAAAGATTCCATAATAAGTACTAAGATTGCCCATGAATCGCCCATTCAAATTCGATCCATGGATTGGACAAATTATTCACTAACAGAACAAAAAATGAAGGATCTAGCTAACAGGATAACCACAATCAGAAATCAAATAGAAAAGATCACAAAAGACAAGAAAAAAAGATTCCTAACTCCAGATATAAATATTAGTCCTAACGAGATAGGTTGTGATGATAAAAGGTCAGAATCACAGAAACATATTTGGCAGATATCAAAAATAAGAAGAATAAGAAGTGCCAAATTAATACGTAACTGGCCTTATTTAATGAAATCTTTCATTGAAAGAATATACATAGATATCTTTCTGTGCACCATTAACATTCCCATAATCAATGCACAACTTTTCCTTGAATCAACAAAAAAGATTATCGATAAATACATTTACAATGATGAAACAAATCAAGAAGGAATTTATGAAACAAATAAAAACACAATTCACTTTATTTCGACCATAAAAAAGTCGCTTTCTAATACTAATATTAGTAATAATAATTTACAGATTTATTGTGACTTATCCCCCTTCTCCTTGTCCCAAGCATATGTATTTTACAAATTATCACAAATTCAAGTTATTAACTTGTATCGCTTGGGATCTGCACTTCAATATCACGAAACATATCTTTTTCTTAAGGATAGAATAAAAGACTATTGTGAGACACAAGGTGAGACACAAGGAATATTTGATTCCGAATCAAGGCATAAGAAACCTCAGAATTCTGGAATGAATGAATGGAAAAACTGGTTAAGGGGCCATTATCAATACAAATTATCTCAGACTAAATGGTCTAGATTAGTACCGCGAAAATGGAGAAATAGAGTCAATCAACGTCGTATGATTCAAAATAAAGACTCAAAAAAATTGGATTCATATGAAAAAGAAAAAGACCAATTAATTCATTACGAGAAAAAAAACGAGAAAAAAAAGGATTCTGCGGTGGATTCATTGCCGAGTCAAAAAGAAAAATTTAAAAAACACTCCAGATATGATCTTTTATCACATAAATATATTATATATGAAGATGGGAAAGACTCATCCATTTATGGATCTATGTTACAAGTAAACAGAAACCAAGAGATTCCATATAATTACAAAACACATAAACCCGAACCCTTTTATGTACCGGGGGGTATAGCTATTAGTGATTATCTAGGAAAAGGGTATATTATTGATATTGATACGGATCAAAATCCGGATAGGAAATATTTTGATTGGGGAATTCTCCGTTTTTCTTTTCGAAAGAATATAAATATTGAGCCCTGGACCGATATGGATAGTGGGACTAATTATTATCAAATAACTGATAAGAAAGATCTTTTTTCTCTCACGATTCATCAAGAAATCAACCCATCCACGTCCAATTCCAATCAAAAAAAACACTTTTTTGATTGGATGGGAATGAATGAAGAAATGCTATCTCGTCCCATATCGAATCTGGAACCTTGGTTCTTCTCAGAATTTGTGCTGCTTTCTGATGCATATAAGGTTAACCCACGGACCATACCAATCAAATTACTTCTTTTAAATTTGCATGAAAATAAAAACATTAAAAATGAAAACATTAGTGAAAATAAAAACATCAACGGAAATCAAAAAAAGGATTTTCGTATCTCATCTAATAAAAAAGAATATCTTGATCAGAATCACGAAGAAAAAGAACAGTTGGGTCAAGAAGATCGTGGATCAGATCCACGAAACCAACAAAAGGATATTGAAGAAGATTACACAGGATCAGACATTAAAAAACGTAGAAGTAGAAAGAAAAAGCTCTCCAAGAGCAACGAGGAAGTGGAACTAGATTTTTTACTGAAAAGATATTTGTTTTTTCAATTGAGGTGGGATTATTCTTTGGATCAAAGAATAATAAATAATATCAAGATATATTGTCTCCTGCTTAGACTGATAAATCCAAATGAAATTGCTATATCTTCTATTCAAAAAAGAGAAATGTGTTTGGATGTAATGGCGATTCAGAAAGATCTAGCTTTTACAGAATTAAGAAAAAAAGGAATCTTTATTATTGAACCACTCCGTCTGTCTATAAAATGGGATGGCCTATTTTATATGTATCAAACTGTGGGTATTTCGTTGGTTCATAAGAGTAAGCACCAAACCAATCGAAGATACCGAGAAAAAAGATATGTTGATCAGAATCATTTCAATAGATCCACTGCACAACATGGAAAGATACTTGGGAATGGAGACGAAAATCATTACGATTTGCTTTTTCCTGAAAAGATTCCATCTACTAGACGTCGTAAAGAAATGAGAATTCTCATTTCTTTCAATTCCGGGAATGGGAATGTTGTGAATAGAAATCCAGTATTTTTTAATGGGAACAACGTAAGGAACTGTAGCCAATTTTTGGATGAGGACAAGCATTTTGATACAAATAAATTCATTAAATTCAAATTATTTCTTTGGCCCAATTATCGATTAGAAGATTTAGCTTGTATGAATCGCTATTGGTTTGATACCAATAATGGAAGTCGTTTCAGTATGTTAAGGATACATATGTATCCACGATTCATAATTAGTTGATGGTATATTTACTATAATCTAATATCACGTGCTACATCTATTATATGAAGGCATACAGATGTACACACCCGTTGTGTTACATTACATTCTGAATACAGGATACTGATTCAATGACGTATCAATAGGATATAGGAATAAATCGGTGAAATCTCTTTAGGTCCCAATCATTCTCTTTCATGGGTGCAGAAATGTATCATCCCTTATGGATCCAAATCCAATTGGATCCAAATCCAATAAAAAATGAAATTTCTTAACTTAATATGAATAAATCCAGATTCTTGTGTGTACCAGATCGAAATGATTGGCATTATCGTTATTCCTGATCGGTAAAAACCATCGCTATGGAAAAGAAAAAAAAAGAGAACAATTCTTTTTATGGTCAAAAATTCATTCAACTCAGTTATTCCGCAAGAAGAAAACAAGGGATCTGTTGAATTTCAAGTATTCAATTTCACCAATAAGATACGGAGACTTACTTCACATTTGGAATTACACAGAAAAGACTATTTATCTCAAAGAGGCCTGCGGAGAATTCTGGGAAAACGTCAACGACTGCTGGCTTATTTGTCAAAAAAAAATAGAGTACGTTATAAGGAATTAATTGGTCAGTTGGATATTCGGGAGCCAAAAACTCGTGAATTTTAGGATTCATTTGAATTATTTGGTTTATTAGATCTTGAATTTTGATGAACCTCATTTCGTTTTCAGCAATTCATAGAATATCGAATAATGAATCGAGGAAGAAAACATATGACTGTACCGGCTACAAGTACAAGAAAAGACCTCATGATAGTCAATATGGGTCCTCACCACCCATCAATGCATGGTGTTCTTCGACTCATCGTTACTCTAGATGGTGAAGATGTTATTGACTGTGAACCTATATTGGGTTATTTACACAGAGGGATGGAAAAAATTGCAGAAAACCGAACAATTATACAATATCTGCCTTATGTAACACGTTGGGATTATTTAGCTACTATGTTCACAGAGGCAATAACGGTAAATGCACCAGAACAATTGGGAAATATTCAAGTACCTAAAAGAGCCAGCTATATCAGAGTCATTATGCTGGAGCTAAGTCGTATAGCTTCTCATTTGTTATGGCTTGGACCTTTTATGGCGGATATTGGTGCACAGACTCCTTTCTTCTATATTTTCAGAGAGAGGGAATTGCTATATGATCTATTTGAAGCTGCCACAGGTATGCGAATGATGCATAATTATTTCCGTATCGGAGGAGTAGCTGCTGATCTACCTCATGGCTGGGTAGATAAATGTTTAGATTTCTGTGATTATTTTTTAACGGGAGTTGCTGAATATCAAAAGCTTATTACGCGGAATCCTATTTTTTTGGAACGAGTTGAAGGAGTGGGCATTATTGGCGGAGAGGAAGCAATAAATTGGGGTTTATCAGGACCAATGCTACGAGCTTCCGGAATCCGATGGGATCTTCGTAAAGTTGATCATTATGAGTGTTACGATGAATTCGATTGGGAAGTCCAATGGCAAAAAGAAGGGGACTCGTTAGCTCGTTATTTAGTACGAATTAGTGAAATGACAGAATCCATAAAAATTATTCAACAGGCTCTGGAAGGAATTCCCGGGGGGCCCTACGAGAATTTAGAAGTCCGCCGCTTTGATAGAGCAAGGGATTCCGAATGGAATGATTTTGACTATCGATTCATTAGTAAAAAGCCTTCTCCCACTTTTGAATTGTCGAAACAAGAACTTTATGCGCGAGTAGAAGCCCCAAAGGGAGAATTAGGAATTTTTCTGATAGGAGATAATAGTGTTTTTCCATGGAGATGGAAAATCCGTCCACCCGGTTTCAT